ATGAAGACATGGTTTCTTTGGATCCCATTGAATTTCATTCGGAAGAGGAGCCTTATAAAGATCGTATCGATTCTTATCAACGAAAGACAGGATTAACTGAAGCCGTTCAAACAGGTATAGGCCAATTAAACGGTATTCCCATAGCACTTGGGGTTATGGATTTTCAGTTTATGGGGGGTAGTATGGGATCCGTGGTTGGGGAGAAAATAACCCGTTTGATTGAGTACGCTACTAACAAATTTCTCCCTCTTATTATAGTATGTGCTTCCGGGGGTGCGCGTATGCAAGAGGGAAGTTTGAGTTTAATGCAAATGGCTAAAATATCTTCTGCTTTATATGATTATCAATCAAATAAAAAGTTATTCTATGTACCAATTCTTACATCTCCTACTACAGGGGGGGTAACTGCGAGTTTTGGTATGTTGGGAGATATCATTATTGCCGAACCCAATGCCTATATTGCATTTGCGGGTAAAAGAGTAATTGAACAAACATTGAATAAAACAGTACCTGAAGGTTCACAGGCGGCTGAATATTTATTCCAGAAGGGCTTATTCGATCTAATCGTACCACGTAATCCTTTAAAAAGCGTTCTGAGTGAGTTATTTCTACTCCACGCTTTCTTTCCTTTGAATCAAAATTCAATAGAGCATTAAGTTCCTTTTTTATTTGTAGCAAACAAGTAGTTAGTTTATCAGAATCCAAGTAAAACGAATATGAATGGGGTTTCTTTGTTGACATAAGATCTAAATTGTAAAAAGAAATCAAAAGTTGTGGATAACTCCTTTTTATCTATATTCTTGATTACTAATTCAGTTAAGAGGCCTCTATCAACAAGAAAAATAGTGAATTCTTATTTTCGTTAAATTCTAGGAAAATAAAAAATTTTTGTTCTACGTCTTACGTATGTATATATAATCCAAATATAGAATTATAGAATATAGAAACTATAGATATGATATATGCTTTTGTACCTTCTATACTCACTTAGATATATACTTAGATTTATACTAATCTTTATAATATTAATATAAATAATAACAGGTACAAATAGTAAATTTAGGTATCCTTTATATGACAACTTTCGACTTTCCCTCTGTTTTGGTGCCTTTAGTAGGCTTAGTATTTCCGGCAATGGCAATGGCTTCTTTATTTCTTCATGTTCAAAAAAATAAGACTGTTTAGATCTGATGGGCCCAACTCTGATCCATTTTTTTTTTCAAAACTAAGACTTGTATCATAACGCAGATACCTATTTAGTGTAAGAAAAGAAGGTATAACATGCGGCGCTTCCGTCGAAAAGGGGCTCTTTGGCCTGTAGAAAGATGATATGGGGGTAAAGGAATTCTATCTATTTGAAAAAATCTCAGGATCGCCGGATGGCTGAACTGTAAAATCGGTACATCTATATGTATATTGATGGGATCATACGAAGGGTATTTTTTTTTTTAGATCTAACCAATTTGATAAATTACTCTTAAAGGTTCACATCAAACTAGTACTAGTTGATGAGAGTTACTTCGGAAACAAAAAGAGTAAAGTCTAGGGTATTCTCTCAATTACAATAAAACGAAACCAGATCAAGTATGAGTTGTCGATCAGAACATATATGGATACAACCTATAACGGGGTCGCGAAAAACAAGTAATTTATGCTGGGCCATTATCCTTTTTTTAGGTTCATTAGGATTCTTATTGGTTGGAACTTCCAGTTATCTTGGGAGAAACTTGATATCTTTATTTCCGTCTCAGCAAATCCTTTTTTTTCCACAAGGGATTGTGATGTCTTTCTATGGGATCGCGGGTCTCTTTATTAGCTCCTATTTGTGGTGCACAATTTCGTGGAATGTAGGGGGTGGTTATGATCGATTCGATAGAAAAGAAGGAATGGTGTGTATTTTTCGTTGGGGATTCCCTGGAAAAAATCGTCGCATCTTCCTCCGATTCCTTATAAAGGATATTCAGTCCGTCAGAATAGAAGTTAAAGAGGGTATTTATGCTCGCCGTGTCCTTTATATGGATATCAGAGGCCAGGGGGCCATTCCCTTGACTCGTACTGATGAGAATGTTACTCCACGGGAAATCGAACAAAAAGCTGCCGAATTGGCCTATTTCTTGCGTGTACCGATTGAAGTATTTTGAGAAATGAGCTGAGAGAGTGAATGCTTTCTCAGCAGTAAGGAAAAACTAAAGAATCCCCCTTTTCTATACCATAACTTAACTGAAGTTTCTTCATAACGCTCATTCTAGTCAAAGAAGACGTATACGTAACGTAACAACCACAAAACAAAACAGTGAATAGATTCATAAGTTCGATACTTTGTAATAGAACTCATGCATGAGAGAAATATTGGATGGCGTAGAGTCAACTAATGAGGTCGGTTCATTAAAAATTCATAGACGAAATGAAAAAATGTCAAAAAAGAAAGCATTCAACCCTCTTTTATATCTTGCATCTATAGTATTTTTGCCCTGGTGGATTTCTCTCTCATTTAATAAAAGTCTGGAATCTTGGGTTACTTATTGGTGGAATACTAGGCAATCTGAAATTTTTTTGAATGATATTCAAGAAAAAAATATTCTCGAAAAATTCATAGAATTGGAGGAAATCTTTCTTTTGGAGGAAATGATCAAGGAATACTCGGAGACACATCTACAAAACCTTCGTATAGGAATCCACAAAGAAACGCTCCAATTAATCAAGATACACAATGAGGATCATATCCATACGATTTTGCACTTCTTGACAAATATAATCTGTTTCGTTATTCTAAGTGGTTATTCAATTTTGGGTAATAAAGAACTTGTTATTCTTAACTCTTGGGCTCAGGAATTCCTATATAACTTAAGTGACACAATAAAGGCTTTTTCGATTCTTTTATTAACAGATTTATGTATCGGATTCCATTCGCCCCATGGTTGGGAACTAATGATTGGCTTTGTCTACAAAGATTTTGGATTTGCTCATAATGATCAAATTATATCTGGTCTTGTTTCTACTTTTCCAGTCATTCTAGATACTCTATTTAAATTTTGGATTTTTCGTTATTTAAATCGTGTTTCTCCGTCACTTGTAGTGATTTATCATTCAATGAATGATTAAAAAAGGATCTACTGATATTAATCCAATTCAATTCTAACGTTTCTTACTTTGTAGTTGTACAGAAGCAAAGCATGTAAAATCATACTTACTCTTTATTTTTCTACCCATCCCAAAGATTTATTCTATATATTAATATTATTTATTCCAGTAAAATTATTCCAGTAAATAGCAGAATTGCGGATAGGGAACTAGGTTAGCGACCTACCAAATTTATTGTAGACATTTTTGGGCTCAATGGTTGGACCATGCAAACTAGAAAGACTTTTTCTTGGATAAAAGAACAAATTACTCGATCCATTTCCGTATCGCTCATGATATATATCATAACTCGGCCATCCATTTCAAGTGCATATCCCATTTTTGCACAGCAGGGTTATGAAAATCCGCGAGAAGCGACTGGTCGTATTGTATGTGCCAATTGCCATTTAGCTAATAAGCCCGTGGATATTGAAGTTCCACAAACGGTACTTCCAGATACTGTATTTGAAGCAGTTGTTCGAATCCCTTATGATATGCAACTAAAACAAGTTCTTGCTAATGGTAAAAAGGGTGCTTTGAATGTAGGGGCTGTTCTTATTTTACCAGAGGGTTTTGAATTAGCTCCTGCTGATCGGATTTCCCCCGAGATAAAAGAAAAGATAGGCAATCTGTCTTTTCAGAGCTATCGCCCCAATAAAAAAAATATTCTTGTGATAGGCCCCGTTCCTGGTCAGAAATATAGTGAAATAACCTTTCCTATCCTTTCCCCAGACCCCGCTACTACGAAGGAGGTTCACTTCTTAAAATATCCTATATATGTAGGCGGAAACAGGGGAAGGGGTCAGATTTATCCCGACGGGAGCAAAAGTAACAATACAGTTTATAATGCTACATCAGCAGGTATAGTAGGTAAAATAATACGAAAAGAAAAAGGGGGTTACGAAATAACCATAGCGGATGCATCGGATGGACGTCAAGTGGTTGATATTATCCCTCCAGGGCCAGAACTTCTTGTTTCAGAAGGCGAATCTATCAAATTGGATCAACCGTTGACGAGTAATCCTAATGTGGGCGGATTTGGTCAGGGAGATGCAGAAATAGTACTTCAAGATCCCTTACGTGTCCAAGGCCTTTTGTTCTTCTTGGCATCTGTTATTTTGGCACAAATCTTTTTGGTTCTTAAAAAGAAACAGTTCGAGAAGGTTCAATTGTCAGAAATGAATTTCTAGACTCGCGGATTTATCGACATTGAGCTCATAACGTAAAAAGAACAAAATTATTTTTGACGGCTCTTTATGATAAAAAATGGATATTATGAAAAGCCTTTTGCTTTTTTATACTCATTACTTGTACTGCATTCCTAGTCATAGTATGTAGATTGTGAAGAAGACTTTTTACTTTTTTTGAATCCAAATTGGGGTGGTATGATTATGTTACTATTATCACATTTCAATGTCATAAAATACATTAATAGTGTTTTCTATTCTAATCGAATAAAATTCGACTAGATACTAGACATAAGTAAGCGGGGAATAGAACGGATAAATGCGTGGAACACAAAATTATAGGGACGATTATTCATCTTCCTAGTATTCGACACAAGAAAAGGAATTTTCCACATCTCTTTCTTGTGTCGAAAGAAAAAAAAGATTCTTTATCCTGTTCGTCAAAGATTACTAGTCTAAGTTTTGAATTTTAAAAAAAAAAATATCAGAACTTTTATATATATATTACATTATATTATATTTATATTATTTAATATAAAATAGAATAGTAGAATAGTGGGCAAACAAAAGAGAGCGAGGTTTATTGAGTAAATAGAACTTCTTCAATAAACTTAGAAAAATTTCCATTTTTGATGAGATACAAAAAAATACTAAGGTTTTATTATTATTTGAGGATAGTATGTCATCTAGGAA